AATAAAAATTTGGATATTCGTAGACGAAGAATAAAAAAACTTTATTTGTCTTTACATTTTATCCAACGATAAAAAACGAAAACTATGTAGTATAACACTATAAAGTAATAAAAATATAAAATTGCAGTCTTATTTTTTATGTTTAAGAAAAAATAAGCAATTCTATAAGGTTGAATAAAAATTTCCATCAAAACTCCTTTGATATAATTGCTATGCTTAGTGTGCGACTCGTTGGTTTAGGATTAGATTACGCTAAAAACAAAAATAACTTACCTACAAAAGCAACTAATAACTATAGCATTAATAAATAACCTAAGCAACTCATTGCTTCGCATTATCTGGATCCAAAAAATTAGTCAAGATATGATAGGCTGATCATATCATTGTAGCAACTGACTTAAAAAAAAAAGAATAAAGAAAGGTGATTATTAAGTTATGAAAGGTAATCAAAAAGTATGCGGATAAATGGAAGGATGAAAGAAAGAGTGAAAAAATTGAATATTAATGATATATGATTCCAATTTGGAAAATCTATGAGGTCACTGTAAGAAAAGCAATGTAATAAAGCATCAATACAGATTCATTCATAATAATTAGATAAATCGGTTCCGAAAACAAAAAATTAAGAGCCTTGAGCCAATAAAAACTGAGAAAATTGACTCAAAAAAAAAAAAAAAATGAAATTCAAAATTTCATGTAAAAGCTCCATTGTAGAATTCAGGCCTAATGATTAATCAAGAAGCGATGGGAACGACGGAACCCATGAATATATAGGATTCGAGTGAAAAAGAAATCTTAGTAATTCATTGGACAGGATGGCGGAATAAACCAGAAACTTTATTATCTATTCTGATTTTGATTCTGAGACCTCGGGGGATAAACAGCAACCTTAAATAGATATTGAAAGAGTCAATATTCGCCGGCGAAAAATTTGTTTTTTTTTTCAAATCAAAAAAGTAATAAAAGATGAAAAAAACAATGAAAAAGATAAAATAAAATAAGGATTTGTTAGAATATTCTAACTCGAACAAAAACTACATTTGTAATGATGATATTACGTTATTTTTAAATAAACAGAAATAAAATTCATCTTTGATTCTATTTAAAAAAAGACATACACAAATTTACAAGAGATAAGATGAAATAAAAAAAATACCATGATTAATAGGATTAATCATTAACTACATCTATATCTTAATTAGTCCTTTTATTCGCGAGGAGCTGGATGAGAAGAAACTCTCACGTCCAGTTCTGTAGTAGAGATGGAATTTCTCATTTAGAAAAAACCCATCAACTATAACCCAAAAAGAACCAGATTTCGTAAACAACACCGAGGAAGACTAAAAGGAATAGCCTCTCGTGGGAATCGTATTTGTTTTGGCAGATATGCTCTTCAAACACTTGAACCCGCTTGGATCACATCTAGACAAATAGAAGCAGGGCGACGAGCAATGACACGAAATGTACGACGTGGTGGAAAAATTTGGGTACGTATATTTCCAGACAAGCCAGTTACAGTAAGACCCGCGGAAACGCGTATGGGGTCTGGGAAAGGATCCCCAGAGTACTGGGTAGCTGTGGTTAAACCAGGTAAAATCCTTTATGAAATGGGTGGTGTACCAGAAAATATAGCCAGAAAAGCTATTTCAATAGCGGCATCAAAAATGCCTATAAAAACCCAATTCATTATTTCTGAATAGGAATATAGAATGAAAAAGCTAACTAACATTTAAGGATAAAAAGATTCTAAGTTTTCTTTTTTTTTTTTTTGACAAACAATATTTTTTTACTTTGTCCTTTGCATTAAAAGAAGAGATACAAAAATATGATTCAACCACAAACCTATTTGAATGTAGCAGACAACAGCGGGGCTCGAAAATTGATGTGTATTCGAATAATAGGAGCTAGTAATCGCCGATATGCTCATATTGGTGACGTTATTGTTGCTGTAATCAAGGAAGCAATCCCAAATACTCCTCTAGAAAGATCAGAAGTGATCAGAGCTGTAATTGTACGTACTTGTAAAGAACTCAAACGTAACAATGGGACGATAATACGATATGACGACAATGCCGCAGTTGTCATTGATCAAGAAGGAAATCCAAAAGGAACTCGAGTTTTTGGGGCGATCCCACGGGAATTGAGACAATTAAACTTTACTAAAATAGTTTCATTAGCTCCTGAGGTATTATAAGACCTAAATATCGATAGTTAGTATAGGATAGGATTAAAAAAATGGTATTGAAATCCAATTAATTATAATTAATAGATTGTGTATCACGCATATACCCTTAATAATTTTATATATTAATAATTGAATTCATATATTAATATATAATTCGTCTCTATTTATATATAAATAAAAGAAAAATAACATGTTGATTATATCAAAATTATAGAACAATTAAGGAATTTTAACTTATCATGGGAAAAGACACTATTGCTGATATAATAACCTCTATACGAAATGCTGACATGAATAGAAAAGGAACAGTTCGGATAGGATCGACTAACATCACCGAAAGCATTGTTAAAATACTTTTACGAGAAGGTTTTATCGAAAACGTAAGGAAACATCGCGAAAACAATCAATATTTTTTGATTTTAACCCTAAGGCATAGACGAAATAAGAAAGAATCCTATAAAACGATTTTAAATTTAAAGAGAATAAGCCGGCCGGGTCTACGAATCTATTCTAACTCTCAACGAATTCCACGAATTTTAGGCGGAATAGGAATTGTAATCCTTTCGACTTCTCAAGGTATAATGACAGATCGAGAAGCTCGACTAAAAAGAATCGGCGGAGAAATTTTGTGTTATATATGGTAATCCTTCTAATATCAAAATTGGATATCCGGAACTTACCATTTGTGAAAAAAAAGGGGTTGTGTAATACTACCCCTGCTAAAAAAGTTTAGAATGTTTTACCCCGAATGAAATTAAATAAAAAAAATGAATTAATGAAAGTTTTCTTTATGAATCACTTCCAAACGGCATGGTTCGATTTTGGTTAGATACTAAAGATTTTTTTAATTTTAGGTCATGCTTCTGAAAGGATTCGACATTTTTTTGTATAGGTATACCTATAGGACAAAAAGTTAAAAATTTTAGTAAGTTCTTAGGTATTAAGTTAATCGGGGGACGTCCACTTTCTAGACTCCATAACAAGAATTCACATGAGTAAGTGGTTTTTTGAAATTCAACATTCCTTTCACGAAGATACAATTCAAGATTCAAAAATATCAAGAAACCTTTTTTTCGTCCAACAATAAGTATATTAATAGAATTAAGGAATAACAACTATGAAAATAAGGGCTTCCGTTCGTAAAATTTGTGAAAAGTGTCGGCTAATCCGTAGGAGGGGACGAATTATAGTAATTTGTTCCAACCCGAGGCATAAACAAAGACAAGGATAATCTTACTAAAGGAAAGGGCACTTCCAAGAAGCTAGCAAAAAAAAAGGTCCGTTTTGGCATGAAATGGATATATCCATATATTTCTTGTGAAATGAAAAAATATGGCAAAACCTATATTAAGAATTGGTTCACGTAAAAATACCCGTAGTGGTTCACGTAAAAATGTACGTAGAATACCAAAGGGAGTTATTCATGTTCAAGCAAGTTTCAACAATACCATTGTGACCGTTACAGATGTACGGGGTCGGGTGATTTCTTGGTCCTCCGCGGGTACTTGTGGATTCAGGGGTACAAGAAGAGGAACACCTTTTGCTGCTCAAACCGCAGCAGGAAATGCTATTCGAGCAGTAGTGGATCAAGGTATGCAACGAGCTGAAGTAAGGATAAAAGGCCCTGGACTGGGAAGAGATGCAGCATTACGAGCTATTCGTAGAAGCGGTATACTTTTAAGTTTCGTACGAGATGTAACCCCTATGCCACATAATGGTTGTAGACCCCCTAAAAAACGACGTGTATAGAACTAAAATAAAGGCTGAAAGGGTTTCAAGAGAAATAAATGATTCAATGATCTGATCAAATAAAATTACTATGGTTCGAGAGAAAGTCAAAGTATCTACTCGGACACTACAGTGGAAGTGTGTTGAATCAAGAAGAGACAGTAAGCGTCTTTATTATGGACGCTTTATTCTGTCTCCACTTATGAAAGGTCAAGCCGACACAATAGGCATTGCGATGCGAAGAGCTTTACTTGGCGAAATAGAAGGAACATGTATTACACGTGCAAAATCTGAGAACATACCACATGACTATTCTAACATAGTAGGTATTCAAGAATCAGTACATGAAATTTTAATGAATTTGAACGAGATTGTATTAAAAAGTAATCTATATGGAACGCGCAACGCGCTTATTTGTGTCCAAGGTCCTGGATATATAACTGCTCGAGACATAATTTTACCGCCCTCTGTGGCAATCGTTGATAATACACAGCATATAGCTACCTTAACAGAACCAATAAATTTGTGTATTGGATTAAAAATCGAGAGGAATCGCGGATATAGTCAAAAAATGTCAAATAACTTTGAAGACCGAAGTTATCCTATAGATGCTGTATTCATGCCTGTTCAAAATGCGAATCATAGTATTCATTCTTATGGGAATGGGAATGAAAAACAAGAGATTCTTTTTTTAGAAATATGGACAAATGGAAGTTTAACTCCTAAAGAAGCACTTCATGAAGCCTCCCGGAATTTGATTAATTTATTTATTCCTTTTCTACATGTAGAAGAAGAAACGTTCTATTTAGAGAACAATCAACATCAAGTTACTTTACCCCCTTTTCCTTTTCATAATAGATTAGTTAACCTAAGAAAAAAAAAAGAACTAGCATTTCAATATATTTTTATTGACCAATTAGAATTGCCTCCCAGAATCTATAATTGTCTCAAAAAGTCCAATATACATACATTATTGGATCTTTTGAATAACAGTCAAGAAGACCTTATCAAAATGGAACATTTTCACATCGAAGATGTAAAAAAGATATTAGACATTCTAGAAAAAAAATAAAAAAAGCATTAAAAA